GAATATTCGGTTTGATAACCTGCTACCAATTCTTCTTCTGCTTCTGGTAAATCAAAAGGTAATCTTTCACACTCGGCTAAGGACGAAATTAGAAAAACGATAAACCCTATGGGTTGACGCCACAAATTCCACCCCCAAAAACCATATTTTGACTGCGCTTCAACTATATCAACTGTACTTGAACTGTTAGATAATTCTAGTCGACGATAACATTACTGTTCGCAACGCTATTACAGAACCGTACATGAGATTTTCACCTCATACGGCTCCTCAAAGGTCACAAATAAATCTAAGACCCGTTTGCTATTTTTTATCTTGATATGTTTTGTAGGATAGAATCAAAATCTATCACAAGGTCCCCAATTAGACAATGGAATTCTGTCTGCTATATATTATTTTTTATTATAAAGTGCTTCTGAATTGATCTTATCTTTTAAAAATTTAAATTGTTGAGTAATAACTTAACCTTTAAATAAAAAGTTTTTTGTATAAATCTCAATAAATATTTCAACCTAGCATTTTTGATTACGAAAAAAACGATACATTGCATTAGTTCACGAAACATTACAAGAATTCTATCTCTCTAAAAAAGATCTGTTTTGTAGTGCAATTTAATTCTTTCGAGTTTATTTTTTTGTTCCTATTCTCCTTTCTCATAAAAAGGTATTTTAAGTAAAGGATTACTTCGTTCTTGATAGTTATTTACTTAATCGGTGGATAGGAAAATACTCTGGATCGGAATCGTGGGGAGTACTCCTTCATAATTTCTACCAACATAAAGCCCCAATTAGAATCCCTTTTATGCTATGCAGTATGAACAGAAAAATCCTGTTGAATAACTTACATAATCTCTATTACGAATCCTTTGTGTACCTTGGTGTTCCTAACTATCCACTCTTTTTGGTCAAAAGGACCCCGCTCATTAGGGTAATACATGTCTGTTAATAGCTAGTAAAATCCCTAGATAGTTGCTCCTTTTGAACCCGCTTCAAGTCATGATGACTAATCACTCAATCTTGGGGTAAATAGTATATAATGCTTATGTTTACTTTCACTTAACACTTGTACATAGGAAATGAGACTTAATCTTTTTACTGCAAAGTAAGAAACTGTTTTTTTCACTCATATAACTATCTGGTTTAGTTCATCAACCTGAATGATGAATAAAAAATAAAAATATATATTCAACTCATGAAATTTCCTTCCTAGAAAGATAAAGACATAGAGGAAATTTTATGTCTTAACGAATCACACGTAGAGATATTGATAACACACATAGAGTTAATGGTATTTCATAACTAATTGATTGAGCAGCAGCCCGTAAACCACCTAAAAAGGAATATTTATTATTTGATCCATAACCTGACATAAGAAGGCCCACGGGAGCAATACTTGAAATGGCAATCCATAAAAAAACACCAATACTTAAATCGGCTAGAACAAGGCGATATCCAAAAGGAATTACTAAAGAACTTAGTAAAATTGATGTGACTGCTATGGATGGTCCGATACTGAATAAACGAGTATCTCCTCTTGATGGAAGAAGATTCTCTTTGAAAAGTAATTTTGTACCATCTGCTAAAGCTTGAAGAATTCCCAAAGGCCCGGCGTATTCAGGGCCAATACGTTGTTGTATCCCCGCGGATATTTCTCTTTCTAACCAAACAATTACTAGTACACCTATTGTGATTCCTAATACAGGAGTAAAAATAGGCACAAGCATCCATATGATCTCATATACCTCTTTTAAGGATTCCAATCTAAAAAAAGAATTGATAGCTTGTACTTCTGTTGTATCTATTATCATTTTAACGATCAACTTCTCCCATAATGATATCTATGCTACCTAGTATTGTCATAATATCAGCCAATTTCATTCTTTTAACTAATTGAGGAAGGATTTGCAAATTGATAAAACCCGGTGGTCGGATTTTCCATCTCCAAGGAAAAACACCCTTATCTCCTATCAGAAAAATTCCTAATTCTCCTTTTGGGGCTTCCACTCTCACATAAAGTTCTTGTTTTGACAATTCAAAAGTAGGAGAAGGTTTTTTACTGATAAATCGATAGTCAAAATCATTCCATTCGGGATCCCATACTTTATCAAAGCGCCGGATTTCTAAATTCTCATAGGGCCCCCCCGGAATTCCTTCTAAAGCCTGTTGAATAATTTTTATTGATTCTGTCATTTCACCGATTCGTACTAAATAACGAGCTAATGAATCCCCCTCCTTTTGCCATTGAACTCCCCAATCAAATTCATCGTAAGACTCATAATGATCAACCTTTCGAAGATCCCATTGTATTCCGGAAGCTCGTAGCATTGGTCCCGATAAACCCCAATTTATTGCCTCCTCTCCGCCAATAATGCCTACTCCCTCAACTCGCTCTAAAAAAATAGGATTCCGTGTAATAAGCCTTTGATATTCAGTAACTCTTGTTAAAAAATAATCACAAAAATCCAAACATTTATCTACCCATCCATAAGGTAAATCAGCAGCGACTCCTCCAATACGAAAAAAATTATGCATCATTCGCATACCGGTAGCAGCTTCAAATAGGTCATATATCAATTCTCTTTCTCGAAAAATATAGAAGAAGGGGGTCTGTGCGCCAATATCTGCCATAAAAGGGCCAAGCCATAACAAATGCGAAGCTATACGACTTAACTCTAACATAATGACTCTGATATAGCTGGCCCTTTTAGGCACTTGAATATTGCCTAACTGCTCTGGTGCATTTACAGTTATTGCTTCAGTGAACATAGTAGCTAAATAATCCCAACGTGTTACATAAGGTAAATATTGTATAATTGTTCGGTTTTCCGCAATTTTTTCCATTCCTCTATGTAAATAACCCAATATCGGTTCACAGTCAATAACATCTTCACCATCTAGAGTAACAATGAGTCGAAGAACACCGTGCATTGATGGGTGCTGAGGGCCCATATTGACTATCATAAGGTCATTTCGTGTAGCTGGTGCAGTCATAGGTTTTTTCCCGATTCATTCTTCCATGAATTGCTGAAAGCGAAAAGAGGTTCATCAAAATTTAAGCGAAAATTAAAAACGACTCTTCAAATTAATGATTTTTTTGTTTCTCGAATCTCCAACTGTCCGATTAATTCTTTATAACGTACTCTATTTTTTTTTGACAAATAGGCGAGCAGCCGTTGACGTTTTCCTAGAATTTTACGCAGACCTCTCTGAGATAAATAGTCTTTTTTGTGCAATTCCAAATGTGAAGTAAGTCTCCGTATCCTATTGGTGAAACTCACTACTTGAAATTCAACAGACCCCTTGTTGTCTTCGTTTTCCTCTTTCAAAATAATTGCACTGAATGGATTTTTTATCATAAAAAAAGCTCCTTCTACCCTTTTATTTATATATAAAATATTTTAATTTTATTTGATCAGTAATAATAATATTAGTCATTTTAATGTAGTAATAATTAGTATACACAAGAATTTTAATTTTAGTTGGACAAAGTAGATGGTACGTTTTTACACTTACAACGTCAAATAATTTAGACCGAAAATTCGGAATATTCCATATACCATATATTCGTTTATTTTATAGATTTTATCCAAACAAATTGATACGTCCTTGACTGAGTATTAAAGTATTAAATAAAAAAGATCTAATATTAGACTGGGACGTAAGACAGGGCATATGTGCATCTGTTTGCTTTTATATATGGTACAGAATATATAGGAAAAATGTACCATCAACCAATTTTTAATTGTGGATATATTCTTAACAAACTAAAACGGCTTCCATTATTGGTATTAAACCAATATCTATTCATACAAGCTAAGTCTTCTAATCGATAATTAGGCCAAAGAAATAACTTTAATTTAATTAATTCGTTTTTATCTCTATCAAGATGCTTTTTTTGATCCAAAAAAGGATTCCTGTTTTTTATGTTCTTTTTGTTATAAAATACTCGATTTTTATCCACACTATTTATATTCTTTGAGTTGAAAGAAATTAGAATTCTCAATTCTCTACGACGTCTAGATGATAAAATCTTTTCAGGAACGATAAAATCATAATGTTTTTTGTCTCTCTTTCGAATTATTATTTGATATCTTGGGATAGATTCATACAATTTATTTTTATTGATATATCTTTGTTCTCGATATCTTGGAGGAGTTTGGTACTTACTTTTATGAACCAACGATATACCTACGGTTTGATATATAATAAAGTATCCGTCGTTTTTTACAGACAAACGAATGGGATCGATAAAAAACATCCCCTTTTTATTCAATTCTATAGGAGTAAATTTTTTTCGAATCACCATTATATCCAGATTTATTTCTTTACTTTGAATAGACGATATAGTAGTATCTCTTGGATTTATCAGTCCAAGCAAGTAACAATATATCTTGATATTATTGATCATTCTTTCAGTTAAATTCGGAATTAAACCATCGTCTATTATCCATTGAAAAAGCAAATAGTGTTTCCGTAAGAAAATCATTTCTGGTCTCATCTTATTCCGGATCTTATATTGTTTTTTCATTTTATCTTGGTTTTGTGAATATGATCCAAGGCCTCTTCGGCCCGCGGGTTCTTTTTCTTCTTGATTTCGATTCATTAATTCAGAATATCTTTTTTCATTCGATGGTCTAAAAAAGTGGAATTTTTTCTTTTCATTGATGTTTTTCTTTTTATTTAAATTTAAAATAAGTAATTTGCTTGGTATAATCCATGGTTTTATTTTGTATACATTATAAAGTGGCACAAATTCTGGGAAGAACGGAAGTTTCAGATTTGTCGATATTGGGTTTAGGATTTCTTCATTCATTTCCATCCAATTAAAAAAGAGTTTCTTGTCATTGATTGGATTTATTTCTAAATCTTGATGAATCATCAGATAAAAAATATCGTTTTTATCCATTTTCTCAATTTTTTGGTAATTCTTACTTACAAGCTTAGTATTTATATTACTGCTATAATCCATTTTGGTCCAGGCCTCAATATCTGTTTTTTGTCTTAGAAAAAAATTTAGAATTGTCCAATCAAAATATTTTCTATCTGGATTTTTTTGCATATACATAATATCGCCCTTTTCTAGATAATGATTGATAGGAATTTCCTCCAGGCTTTCAAATAAATTTTGTTTATAATTGTTGTAATTAAAAGTAATTTTTTGGTTGTTATTTAATTCTGATGGTGATCCATAAATAATATATGAGGACTTCTTAATTTCAGAATTAATAGATTTATATGATAAAAGATTATATATATAGTATTTTGTAAAATTATCTTTTTGGTTTGGTAATGGATATACTTTAAAATCCTTTTGTTTTTTGTGATAAAGTAATCGATCTTTTTCATACGAATTCCTTTTTGTTAAATCTTTATTTTGGGTAATACCACCTTCATTTATTGTAGTTCGCCATTTTTGTGGTATTAATTCAAACCATCTAATCTGAGATAAATTGTATTGATAATGACCTCTTAACCAGTTTTTCCATTGATTCGTTTCAGAACTTGAAAGTTTTGTATGTCTTAATTCGGAATGAAATATTCCTTGTGTTACAAAATAATTTTTTATTGCAGTCTTAAGAAAAACGGGAGTTCCATGATACTCAAAAATAGATCTTAACTTATACAAATTAATAACTTGGGTTTGTGATAATTTGTAAAATACATATGCTTGTGATAAAGAGGATAAGTCAAAAAAAAGATGTGAATTCCTCTTACTATTCTTAATATTGTAAAGTTCACTTTTTAGAGTTGAAATAAAGTTAATTTCTTTTTTGTTTTTTTTATTTTTTATTTCTTGATTTGTTTTATTATTGTAAATGTATTTATCAAAACAAAAATTTCTTGATTCAAGAACTAGTTGTGTAGGAATTCTGGCAATATGAATGATACATAGAAGGATATCGATGTATATTCTTTTAATGAAAATTTTTATAAACAAATCTAATTTATAGATTAATCGATTGCTTCTTTTTTTTATTTTGAATATTATCCAAAAAATTTTTGGTGATTTTTCTTTTCCATTATAACTTGTTTTGTTATGACTACTTCTTTTCTTGGCATTGCTGTTTTTTTCTTTTGTAAGACTCTTTGTTTTCTTTCTGATTGTGCTTGTTCTATCAGCCAGATTTTTAATTTTTTTTTCTCTCAGTGAATAATTTATATTATCTTTAGATTTAATTTTTCTAAACGAGTCGTGAATTATCTGATTCCTAATTATAGAATCTTTTTTTTTGTTAGTTTCGCCGGATTCATACACCTTTCTCGATATAAATAATCGAGTTCGATGTACTTTTAAGAGTTCTTTTTTTATTTTTTTTATAAACATAAATAAAACGTTTTTGATAACCACTCTTTTTGGTTCTTTTGAATCTTGTAGAAAATTTTTTGTTCTTTCTTTTAAAACGCTTAGAACTCGAAAATGATTATTTTTCGTTTTTCGAATTTTTTTTTTAAGTTCTTTAAAAATAGGCTTAAAAAAGGAAGGTTTGGGGGGGACAGAACCAAAGGGAAGGGTAGTTTGCGTTCCCCAAGCCGTTAAAAAAGAAAACTTTTGTTGTTCTTTCTTTAGATCTTTATAAGAAGAAAAAGAGGGCCTAATTTTGGATCTGTGCCAAGGTTTCAAATAAAAAGGAAATACTATTTTTATCTGAATACCATCTTTAAACCAATTTCTGGGAAGTTCGAGTTCTGATACTTGAACACCGTTATAGGTACATATAATATGCTTTTCTCTATTCCACTCATCGAAGTCCTCAGCCCACTCAGGGGGTTGAGATAATAAAATACGCCCAATATTTTTAACTATTATCAATGAAGGTAATAAAATATATTTTCTAAAAATAGATTGAATTATTAAAATTAAACTTCTTGTTGCTTGTGGATATGGAACAAAATCCCAGGCTTCCGCGATTTTTATCCACGTTTTTTCCTTTATTTTGTTCTCTTCTTCTTCCTTTTGTCTTTTTTTTTGTTCCTCTGTATAATCTTTAAATTCTGCTACTTTACCCATCCAATTTATAAAAAAAAATTTCATCTGTTCAGGGATATTAAAAGAAAAAAGGGGGTATTTTTTTATTCTGTCCAAAAAAAGGGGGGAATGCACATTTGCTTGAAACAATTTCGAAATAAAAGTTTTACGCCTTTGAACACGCATAGAACCTTTGATGAATTCTCGACGAAAATCTGATTCTTCCGAATAGTCTCTAATAGAAACCCAGTTTTTGACACTTGCTTTGCGACTACGTTTAGTAGGCCTATAAATTATTACACGATCCCTTTTTCTTGAACGTATATGATAATCCAACGGTAGGCCTTCATGAGCTGCGCCCGACAGGAATTCCAATTCGGTAATAAGTTTGTATGACCATCTAGGGACTTTTTTACTGATTTCTTTTATTACAAATTTTTGTTTTGTTTTTTGACCATTAGGGCTAGTTAGAATTGTATTCAATAAAAATTTGTAAAATTTGGCTCTTTTTTCTGAACCAATCCTTCCTTGTTC